AATGAAATGCCTGATAAAAGGATTACTTTGATAGAGTAAATCATGTAGGATTCCTACTTTCATTAAGGAAAGATAAGCTAACTGCAAGCTTATAGGTTCATACCCTGTCTATGGAGAATACTCCTCTTTCTATTTACATTTAATAGAATTAAACTATTTCTTAGAGTATCAAAAACTCTTGTGCCTCGTACACTATAATGTAGCCAAAGAAATAAGCTAAATCTAAGCTAGTAGGTTCATACCCTAACTATGGTTCCAACCTTTCTTTAATGTTAAACCATCCTACACGATTATTATTTTATTTTACCCTAATGACAGGAACCCTTATTTCTATTTCGTCAACTTCTTGATTAGGAGCATGGCTGGGGTTAGAAATCAACCTCCTTTCATTTATCCCTTTGATATCAAATATAAATAACCAATTTGCTACCGAAGCAGCTTTGAAATATTTTTTAACCCAAGCTTTAGCTTCTGCCATTTTACTTTTTAGTGTAATTACCTTAAGTTTTCAGAGTTCTTTCCTCTTTTCTACCTTTCATGACAACTTTTCTCTAAGCATTATTATTAGCTCAACCCTTTTATTAAAAATAGGAGCTGCACCTTTTCATTTTTGATTCCCTGGTGTCATAGAAGGTTTAGATTGGTTTAATGGTTTAATCTTAATAACTTGGCAAAAAATTGCTCCTTTAATATTAATTTCTTATGTCTGAACTCCAAACCAATTCAGATTCATTATTATCTTAGTCTGCATTCTTGTTGGTTCTATCGGAGGATTTAACCAAACCTCTCTCCGTAAAATTATAGCATACTCATCCATTAATCATTTAGGTTGAATACTTTCCGCTACCTTATTAGGAGAAACTTATTGAATGACTTATTTCGGATTTTACGTATTTCTAAGCACTTCCGTAATTTTATTATTTCACGCCTACCAATTATCTCACATTAACCACTTCTTTAATCTCCCAATCAACAACTCTATCCTTAAACTAGCATTATTTTGTAATTTACTATCTTTAGGGGGCTTGCCCCCATTTTTAGGGTTCCTCCCTAAATGAATTTTAATTCAAAGTCTAGTAGCCCACCATTACACTGCTTTAGTCACAATAATGGTCATTTTTACCCTAGGTACTCTTTACTTTTATTTACGAATAGGCTATTCAGCTTTCATACTTACCCACACTCAATCCAAATGAATCTTATTCATATCTTTTTCTCCTATTCTTCAAAGTTTAACGATTTTACTTTTAAGACTTTCGTTAACTGGGTTAATCTTTGCTCCCCTTTTAAGTCCAATCCTTTAAGGATTTAGGTTAAATAAACCAGTAACCTTCAAAGTTACCAATAAAAGTTTAATCTTTTAAGCCTTAGTAAAATTACATCTTTAGACTTGCAATCCAACATCTTTATTTAGACTATAAAGCCTTGGTAAAAGAGGGATTAGCCCTCCTAAATAGATTTACAGTCTATCACCTTTACTCAGCCATTTTACCGCGACAATGACTTTTTTCAACAAACCATAAGGATATTGGAACTTTATACTTCATTTTTGGAGCTTGATCAGGAATAGTTGGAACATCTCTAAGACTTTTAATTCGAGCAGAACTTGGACAACCCGGCTCTTTAATTGGAGACGATCAAATTTATAATGTAATTGTTACAGCCCATGCTTTTATTATAATTTTTTTCATAGTTATACCTATCATAATTGGAGGATTTGGTAATTGACTAGTTCCTTTAATATTAGGAGCTCCTGATATGGCTTTCCCCCGAATAAATAATATAAGTTTTTGATTACTTCCCCCAGCTCTTACCCTCTTACTCGCTAGCAGTATAGTTGAAAGCGGAGCTGGTACTGGTTGGACCGTTTACCCTCCGCTATCCGCGGGTATTGCTCATGCTGGAGCATCTGTCGATTTAGCAATTTTCTCCCTTCACCTTGCTGGGATTTCATCAATCCTAGGAGCTGTTAATTTTATTACTACAACAATTAATATACGATCTACAGGTATAACAATAGACCGAATTCCACTATTTGTTTGGTCTGTTTTAATTACAGCGATTTTACTTTTATTGTCTCTTCCTGTACTAGCAGGAGCTATTACTATACTATTAACTGACCGAAACTTGAATACATCTTTCTTTGACCCAGCTGGAGGAGGAGACCCCATTCTTTACCAACACCTTTTTTGATTTTTCGGACACCCTGAAGTTTACATTTTAATTCTCCCCGGATTTGGTATGATTTCACATATTATTAGCCAAGAAAGTGGAAAGAAGGAAGCCTTTGGAACATTAGGAATAATTTACGCCATACTAGCCATTGGTCTTTTAGGATTTGTAGTATGAGCCCACCATATATTTACTGTAGGCATAGACGTTGACACACGTGCCTATTTTACAGCCGCCACAATAATTATCGCAGTACCGACTGGTATTAAGATTTTCAGCTGGCTTGCAACACTTCATGGAACTCAACTCACCTACAGACCATCTCTATTATGAGCTTTAGGATTTGTATTTTTATTCACTATTGGAGGTTTAACAGGAGTAGTTCTTGCTAATTCTTCTATTGATATTGTTCTTCATGATACATACTATGTAGTTGCTCATTTTCACTATGTTTTATCGATAGGAGCTGTTTTCGCTATTATAGGAGGATTAGTGCACTGATTCCCTTTATTTACAGGGCTATCCTTACACCCTCAATGACTTAAAATCCACTTTGCTGTAATATTCATTGGGGTAAATCTAACATTCTTCCCACAACACTTCCTAGGATTGGCCGGAATACCTCGACGATACTCTGATTATCCTGATGCTTACGCTGCTTGAAACGTTGTGTCTTCCGTTGGATCCACGATTTCATTCGTTGGAGTCTTAATATTAATATTTATTGTATGAGAAAGTATTATTAGTTATCGACAGGTTACATTCCCTTTACAAATAAATTCTTCTATTGAATGATTCCATAGTTTACCACCTGCCGAACATAGCTATGCTGAACTCCCAACCCTTTTAAACTTCTAATATGGCAGATAAGTGCAATGGATTTAAGCTCCATATATAGAGGTTAACCCTCTTATTAGAAACAAATGTCAACATGAGCTAATCTAGGATTTCAAGATAGTACTTCACCTCTTATAGAACAATTAACCTTTTTCCACGATCATACCCTCCTCATTTTAGTTATAATTACTGTTTTAGTTGGTTACCTTATACTAACCTTACTATTTAATACCTACACCCACCGTTACCTTTTAGAAGGACAAACTATTGAAGTAATCTGAACTATTTTACCAGCCATCACCTTAATTTTTATTGCTTTGCCTTCCCTTCGTTTACTTTACTTATTAGACGAAGTTAGAGACCCTTCAATTACCTTAAAGACAATTGGCCACCAATGATATTGAAGTTATGAATACTCCGACTTCATAAATGTAGAATTTGATGCTTACATAATTCCAACCCATGAACTGCCGGAAGGTAATTTTCGTCTTTTGGAAGTTGATAACCACACTGTTTTGCCTATAAATACCCAAATTCGAGTTTTAATTACAGCTGCTGATGTCCTCCACTCTTGAGCAGTTCCTTCCCTAGGAGTTAAGGTAGATGGAACTCCTGGTCGACTCAACCAAACTAGCTTTCTTATAAACCGGCCAGGTTTATTTTACGGCCAATGTTCCGAAATTTGTGGTGCTAACCATAGTTTCATACCAATTGTCATTGAAAGAGTTCCTACTAATACCTTTATTTCTTGAATTTCTTCCATAAACGAAGCTTCACTAGATGTCTGAAAGCAAGTAGTGGTCTCTTAAACCACCCATAGTAATTTCGCAATTACTTCTAGTGAAAGAGTTAGTTAAAGTAACATTAGTATGTCACGCTAAAATTGTTGGTATACCCCAGCACTCTTTGGTGCCTCAAATAGCCCCATTAAGATGATTACTTTTATTTATTGTATTTTCAACAACATTAATCTTATTCAGTATTATAAACTATTTTATAGTAAACCCTACAACTCCTCAAACCACCTCATCTCAATTTAAAACTCAAGCTCTTAATTGAAAGTGATAACTAATTTATTTTCCGTTTTTGACCCCTCAAGTAGTGTTATAAATTTATCTTTAAACTGGTTAAGAACTTTCCTAGGTATTTTATTACTCCCTACCATTTACTGACTAATACCTTCACGATATTCTCTAATTTGAAGTAAGATCACTTCCACCCTTCATCAAGAATTTAATACTTTATTAGGGCCAACAGGACACCCTGGAAGTACTTTCTTATTTATTTCCCTATTTTCTATAATTGTTTTTAATAATTTCCTAGGGCTATTTCCTTATATTTTTACGAGTTCTAGCCATTTAACTTTCACCCTTGCACTAGCGCTTCCTTTATGAATAAGTTTTATACTTTATGGTTGAATTAACCATACCCAGCACATATTTGCACATTTAGTACCTCAAGGTACTCCTCCTGTTCTCATACCTTTTATAGTTTGTATTGAAACAATTAGTAATATCATTCGGCCGGGAACTTTAGCTGTACGATTAGCTGCCAATATAATTGCAGGACATCTCCTTATGACACTTTTAGGTAATACTGGGCCAAGTCTCTCATTAACAATTCTAAGTTTCTTAATCATCGGTCAAATTGCTTTACTTGTTCTTGAATCTGCCGTTGCTATTATTCAATCCTACGTCTTTGCAGTTTTGAGTACCTTATATTCTAGTGAAGTAAACTAATGTCAACACACAGTAACCATCCCTATCATCTTGTAGACCAAAGTCCATGACCCTTAACTGGAGCTATTGGAGCAATAGTAACCTTAAGAGGTCTTATTCAATGATTTCACCAATATAATACCAACCTTCTTTTTCTTGGATTAACATTAACCACATTAACTATAATTCAATGATGACGAGATATTACACGAGAAGGAACCTACCAAGGCCTACATACCTATATTGTCACACTAGGTTTACGCTGAGGGATAATTTTATTTATTGTTTCAGAAGTTTTCTTTTTTATCTCCTTCTTTTGGGCTTATTTTCATAGCAGCCTATCCCCTACCGTAGAATTAGGGGCAATTTGGCCCCCAGCTGGGATTTCCCCTTTCAACCCTCTACAAATTCCCCTCCTAAATACAGCCATCTTACTCGCCTCTGGAGTAACAGTAACTTGAGCTCACCATGGTATTATAGAAGGTAACCACTCACAAGGTCTTCAAGGATTATTTTTTACAGTCCTTTTAGGGATTTACTTTACCATCCTCCAAGCTTATGAATATATTGAAGCCCCATTTACCATTGCTGATGCTGTTTATGGTTCAAGCTTCTTTATAGCAACAGGATTCCATGGATTACATGTAATTATTGGTACAACATTCTTACTAGTTTGCTTACTGCGACACTATTTTGAACATTTTAGAGCTGCACACCATTTTGGATTTGAAGCTGCTGCTTGGTATTGACATTTTGTAGATGTTGTCTGATTATTCTTGTACATTTCTATTTATTGGTGAGGTAGTTAATTATCTATTTAGTATAAAGTATATTTGACTTCCAATCAAAAGGTTTGGATAACTCCAAAATAGATAATCTTATTAATTTCTTCTCTTAGCCTTATTTTAATTATTATCACAACAATTGTAATATTATTAGCAGCACTCCTATCTAAAAAATCAATCCTTGACCGTGAAAAAAGTTCTCCCTTTGAATGTGGATTTGATCCAAAAAGCTCCTCTCGCCTCCCCTTTTCCCTACGATTCTTTTTAATCGCTGTCATTTTCCTAATTTTTGATGTAGAAATTGTTCTCCTTTTACCCTTAATTATTCTCCTTCCCTTCTCAAATCCCCAAATTTGATTGTCCGTAGGAATCTTTTTCTTGCTTATTCTAATTGTAGGATTATACCATGAATGAAACCAAGGAGCTCTTGATTGAGCTCACTAGGATTGTAGTTAATAATAATATTTGGTTTGCATCCAAAAGGTGTTGAAACTCAACCAATCTTAATTCTTTCTCCTTTGAAATTCCCAAAAAGGAGAAAGAATTAGAGTAGGAAGCGATAATTTGCACCCAGTTTCGACCTGGCATTAGATGGGTTTCATCCTTACTTTTAAGTGAAGCCAAAAAGAGGCTTATCACTGTTAATGATAGAATTGAAAGTTTTCTCCACTTAAGAAGTGTGATGTTCATGAACGAGCTGCTAACTCTTTCTCTAGCGGTTAAAATCCGTTAACACTTCTGCATTCATGTAGTTTACCTAAAACATTACATTTTCACTGTAAAGAGAAGCTTCGGCTTTATGAATGTTCAAAGATTCTAAAATCTCCCTAACATCTTCAATGTTATGCTCTATATAAGCTATTTAAACAAAATCAAGAAAACCCTACTAAAATAACAACCCAAAAAATAAAAATAGTTAAATAAATTTTTAAATTATTATCTTGCAATCACTGATTTAAAACAGAAGTTTGTTGAAGGCTGCTGTATAAACCTTGACCTCCAAATACTTCTCTTCACCCCTGATCCATACTTTTTACTAACTTTTGACCTATAAAAAGGGGAACCCCTCTTACCCCATATGTTGATAAAAATGGTATAAATCATATTGACCCTATAAATACCACTGAACCATACCCTTGCAAACTTTTTATTTCTTCACCAACCTTAAACTTAGCTAACTCATATCCCAATCAACCCCCACTTAATCTTACAGTTAAAGCTAATGTTTTCAGCCCTAAAGGTAAACAAATTATAGCTGGGGTAGGAAATAAAATTCAACTTATTATTCTCCCACCAATTACAGACATTAACAATAATCCTCTTATACCCCGCAATATAATATGCCCCTCATCATTTATAGGGTGACAAACTCCAGGATAAAAATCTCTAGTTATTCTATAATAAACTAACCGCAATGAATAACATATAGTAAGCCCTGTAGAAAAGAAAAACAAGAAAAAAGAAAAACTATTCAAATAACTTAACGTTGCTATTTCTAAAATCAAATCCTTCGAATAAAATCCAGCTAAAAAAGGTATCCCGCACAATGCTAAATTTGCTACATTTAAACAAGCTGATGTGTAAGGTATTTGAGTTACCAATCTCCCCATATTCCGAATATCCTGAGAATCCTTTATATTGTGAATTACAGCCCCCGCACATATAAATAATAATGCCTTAAATAAAGCATGTGTCAATAAATGAAAATAAGCTAACTTATAAAACCCTAAAGATAAAATTCTTATTATTAAACCTAATTGTCTTAATGTAGATAACGCAATAATTTTCTTTAAATCGAATTCAAAATTTGCTCCTAAACCTGCTATAAATATCGTTAACCCAGAAATTAATAATAAAAAAGAAGTTACAGGAGTCCCCTCGATGAGAGGGCTAAACCGAATTAATAAATATACCCCAGCTGTAACCAAAGTCGAAGAGTGCACCAAAGCCGACACTGGAGTAGGGGCTGCTATTGCAGCAGGTAACCATGCAGAAAAAGGAATTTGCGCACTTTTAGTTATAGCTGCTAATACTACCAATGCTCCAACTAATCTCATAACCCCCGTTCTTTTTATGGCTTCTAAATAATAGATATAATTGAAACTTCCGAAGTTTAATATTCAAGCAATCGCCAATAATAAAGCAACATCACCAATTCGGTTAGACAAAGCTGTAAGTATCCCCGCATTATATGACTTTACATTCTGATAATAAATTACTAAACAATAAGAAACCAAACCTAATCCATCCCAACCTAACAAAATTCTAATTAAATTAGGTCTAATAATTAATAACATTATAGACAACACAAATATTAAAACCAATAAAATAAATCGATTAATATTATAATCTCCTCTCATGTACTCTTCTCTATAGTAAATAACCAATGAAGAAATCAAAAGTACAAAACTTATAAAAATTAAAGATATTCAATCAAACAGAAAGGTCATAACAATACTAGAAGATTGTAAACTCACAACCTCTCATTCAATAAATACTGTCACCTCTTTTAATAATCTTAAAATACCTATAGTAAATAATCTTATTCTCGTTCCTAACAAAAAAATAAATCTAACAAAACAAATTGACAAATTCCATAACACTACTCGAAGTAACTTATTACATCATTGACACCACAAATCAATATTTTAATTAAACTATTCAAGTACAATCACAATAAACTAGGCTCTCTCTTTAAAATTAATAAATTTAAAGGTACTCAATGTAAAAATAATAACAAATACTCTCGGCTATACCCACCAACAGTTGCGTATAACCCCGAATACAAACTCCCATGTTGTCTATATCTAAATAAATATAAAGTGTATGCTGCTCTAAAAAAAGACAATAAGGCTAACCCAATCATTCTCACCCAAGATCAAGCTACAATTCTATTCAACAAACTAATTTCCCCTAATAAATTAAGTGTAGGAGGGGCTGCTATATTTGCTGAACTTAATAAAAATCACCATAAAGCCATTCTTGGTATAAAATTCAAAAAACCCTTATTAATAATTAATCTTCGTCTTCCTAAACGTTCATAAGAAATATTCGTTAAACAAAATAACCCTGACGAACATAATCCATGAGCAATCATCAATGTGAAAGCTCCACATACTCCTCAATAATTTAATGTTATTAAACCTCCTAACACTAAACCTATGTGAGCAACTGAAGAATAAGCAACCAAAGCCTTTAAATCTGTTTGCCGTAAACACACAAAACTCACCAAACAACCTCCAACCAAACTAATACCAACCCAAATATAATTAAACTTTATTCCTAAATGAGTTAACAAATTAAACACCCGTAATAACCCATATCCCCCTAACTTCAACAACACCCCCGCTAAAATTATTGAACCACTAACCGGAGCCTCTACATGAGCCTTTGGGAGTCATAAATGTACTAAAAATATCGGTATTTTTACCAAAAAGGCAAAAATTAAAGCCAAATAAAGTAAACTTCTACTTGTCAATTCAATATCCTTTATTATAAAAGGAATAAATAAACTCCCTCTCCCTTGATAAATATAAAAAATTGCCACCAATAAAGGTAAAGAAGCTAACAAGGTGTAAAATAAAAGATATATCCCAGCTTGAACTCGTTCCGGCTGATACCCTCAACCTAAAATTAAAAACAAGGTTGGAATTAAAGAACCTTCAAAAAATAAATAGAATAAAAATAAATTTTGTGTACTAAATGTGCAATACAATATTAATATTAAAAATAAAACTATAAACAAGAACAAACCTTGGTAATATTCATATTTTAACACCGACTGACTTGCTATAATTATTAAACCACAAATCCAAAAACTCAATAAAATTAGCCCAAAAGAAATCACATCACACCCCATAAAATAACTAACTTGATAAAAAATATAAGGTACCCCACCTAACAATATAAATATAAAAGTCAATAAGTAAAAACTCACATGAACCAAATGTCATCTTTGCAAAATAAAAACTAATGGGATCACTCCAATTAAACCAAATATAACTTTTAACATTGTAAAATTCTAAACGATTGAAAATAATCATTCCCATGAGTTCGAATCATAGAAACTAAAATTGAAAGACCTAACGCACCCTCACATACCGCAAAAGTTAAAAAGACTATTGTGAAATATAGCTCACACCCTAAATTTATTAAATAAACAAATAATAGTGCATAAAGTCTCAAAACAATAAATTCTAAGCTCAATAAAGTTGCTAACAAATGCTTTCGATTGGAAATAAATCCTCCAACTCCCATAAACACTAATACAATTAAACTAATAGGTCATAATAATTTTAACATTTGTTTTAATAGTTTAAATAAAACGTTGGTCTTGTAAATCAATAATGAGAAATTTCTCTTAAAACTTCAGAAGTAAAGCTCTTGCCCTATCTTTAGTCCCCAAAACTAATATTTTTATAAACTACCCTCTGTATTGACACAATTAATTTTACTCTCCCTCAGTCTAATTGTAGGTTTTACCTTCATCACTATAACTCACCCTTTAGCTATAGGATTAATTTTATTATGCCAAACCCTTTTGATTGCCCTTATCACTGGACTCCTCGCCCCTAGTTTTTGATTCTCCTATGTTTTATTTTTAGTATTTTTGGGAGGAATACTTGTTTTATTTATTTATGTAACTAGTCTTGCATCAAACGAAATATTTTCTATTTCAGCTCAAACAATAATCTTCAGCTCTTTCTTCATGATCATTATTATCACAGCAACTTATTTTAATGACCCTTCTTTATGAACATTAACAAATTACTCCGACCAAACACAACTTTTAGAATGAATTAACCCCCAACCAACTTTTCATTTGCTTGTAAAATTATACAACCACCCAACCCATTTTCTAACATTGCTCCTTGTTTTATACCTTTTTTTAACTTTAATTGCAGTTGTAACTATTACCCAAATTTTTGCTGGACCCCTACGCTCTAAGAATTAATGTTTAAACCTCTACGATTACACCATCCTCTTTTTAAAATTGCCAATAACGCCTTAGTAGACCTTCCTGCTCCTTCTAATATTTCTGCATGATGAAATTTTGGGTCCTTGTTAGGATTATGTTTAGTGATTCAAATCGCCACCGGCTTATTTTTAGCCATGCACTATACCGCTCATATCGATCTCGCCTTTTCTAGTGTTGCTCATATTTGCCGAGATGTAAACTATGGATGATTTTTACGGACTCTCCATGCCAATGGAGCATCTTTCTTTTTCATTTGCTTGTATCTACATGTTGGACGAGGTATATATTATGGATCTTACCAATTTATACACACATGAATGGTTGGAGTCCTTCTTCTATTCTTAGTTATAGGAACAGCGTTCATAGGCTATGTTTTACCATGAGGACAGATATCTTTTTGAGGAGCTACAGTTATTACAAACTTACTTTCTGCTATTCCTTATTTGGGGATAGATTTAGTTCAATGGGTTTGAGGAGGCTTTGCTGTTGATAATGCTACCCTCACTCGATTCTTCACCTTCCACTTTCTACTTCCATTTATTGTTGCCGCAGCTACAATAATTCACTTACTATTTCTTCACCAAACTGGATCAAATAACCCTTTAGGAGTAAATAGTGATGTAGATAAAATTCCCTTTCACCCCTACTTTACCTTTAAGGATATTTTTGGGTTTATAATATTACTCATGATTCTAACTTTACTTACCCTTCTGAATCCTTACCTATTAGGAGACCCCGACAATTTCATTCCAGCTAACCCCCTCGTAACTCCCGTTCACATTCAACCCGAATGATATTTCTTATTTGCATACGCGATTTTACGATCTATCCCCAACAAATTAGGAGGAGTAATTGCTTTAGTTCTTTCGATTGCTATTCTTTTTATCCTCCCTTTCGTAAATAAAAGTAACTTCCGAGGGCTTGAATTCTACCCAATCAACCAAATTATATTTTGATCTTTGCTTTCGATTGTCATTCTTTTAACCTGAATTGGAGCCCGGCCTGTAGAAGATCCATACATTCTCCTAGGACAAATTCTAACAGTGGTGTATTTCTTATACTACCTTTTAAACCCTTTAATATTTAAACTTTGGGATTCTTTATTAGAATAGCTAATTATTATGAGGATAATTTATGTTTTGAAAGCATACACAAGAGGTTCGACTCCTCTATTGGCTTTACTTAAAAAGTTCAATTATACACCTACTCCCAATGATAAAATCTTCAGCCCTCTAAAGAAAATTAAATAGTTTAAAGATAAAGGTAAAAAGCTTTTTCATGCCAAAAATATTAATTTGTCATACCGAAATCGAGGAAGAGTCCCTCGTACTCAAATAAATATAAAAGCCAAAAAAACTAACTTGAAATAAAACAACAAACTCAATACATTACACCCCAAAAATAAGACACAAAACAATATTCTTATAAATAAAATGCTAGCATACTCCGCCATAAAAATCAAAGCAAATCCCCCACTTCTATATTCAACATTAAACCCTGAAACCAACTCAGACTCCCCTTCCGCAAAGTCAAAAGGAGTCCGATTGGTTTCAGCTAGACACGAAGCAAACCAAGCTAAAGCTAGAGGGAAAGTTAAAAATAAAAACCAACAGTACTCCTGGTAGATTTGGAAATCTAACAATTTATAACTACCAATTAAAAATACAAATGATAGGAGAATTAATGCTAAACTTACTTCGTAAGAGATTGTTTGAGCTACTGCCCGTAATCCCCCCAGTAGTGCATAATTTGAGTTAGAAGCCCACCCCGCCACCATTACCGTATATACACCCAAGCTTGTACAGCACAAGAAGAAAAGTAGGCCCAATCTAAAATTATGGAGACCAGTTAAGTACGGCATAATTAACCAAACCGCTAAAGCTAAAAATAAACTAAAAATAGGTGAAATATAATATGGTAAATAATTAGACAGAACAGGGTAAGTTTGTTCCCTCGTAAATAATTTAATTGCATCTGCAAAGGGTTGAGGAATTCCTCAAAATCCTACCTTGTTAGGGCCTTTACGGATTTGAATATAACCCAACACCTTACGCTCTAATAAAGTTAAAAAAGCTACACCTACTAAAACACAAATCACTAACAGTAAACTACTTACCAACCCTAAAATCAAATCCTTATAAAACATTTACTACCTGAAGGCTAATCTCCATTTAAGGATTCTAAATCCATTGCACTTATCTGCCAAAGTAGTCATTACTAGTATTCAACTTTAAAGAATATCTCTAATATTTGGTCCTTTCGTACTAAAATATTATCTAAAATTGAGGATAGAAACCAACCTGGCTTACGCCGGTCTGAACTCAGATCATGTAAGGATTCAAAGGTCGAACAGACCTAAACCTTGAACTTCTACACCCAAGAATAACCCTTAGTCCAACATCGAGGTCGCAACCCTTTTTGTCGATTAGAACTCTCAAAAAAGATTACGCTGTTATCCCTAAGGTAACTTAGTCTTATAATCGTTATTACGGATCAACTACCCATACATCAATGTTCTCATTAAAAATAGTTTTCATTATCTTCCTGTCACCCCAACAAAATATCCTACTCATTAAATCTTAAACCTTCTAAAGTGATTAAACAATTAAAATATAAAGATCTATAGGGTCTTCTCGTCCTCCAATTACATTTCAGCCTTTTGACTAAAAAGTTAAATTCTAAATCATTTTAAAGAGACAGCTAATACCTCGTCCAACCATTCATTCCAGCCTTTAATTAGAAGACTAATGATTATGCTACCTTTGCACGGTCAATATACCGCGGCCCTTTAAATTATTCAGTGGGCAGGCTAGACCTTCTATTCAGGCAAAAGGCGATGTTTTTGATAAACAGGCGAGTATTTTATTTGCCGAGTTCCTTTTTAAAACTTTACTTATCTTTCACATTTTATAATAATTTTAACATTATAACTAATCTTTTATCATTTCAGATCATTTCTTAATACCAACTTTAAACTTTTAAAAATTAAATCTTCTGAAAATAAATTATAACATCATCCAATAGATGGCTACTTTCAAGCCTACTTATTTTCTTTTCTTCCTAGTTTTAACACTATTGCGGAGCTTATCCCCCACAACATAAAAGCTTTTCTAAATTCAAAGACAAAGACTTCTCATTCACAAAACTTCTGAATTAAATTCATTTCTTAAGAAACTAGATACCTTGAGGACCGATTAATATTTCATTCCTATACATTTATGGATAATCAGTTTGCTACCTGAACTATTTTAAATTTATAGCACTCCTCATATCGAGATTTTAGAATATTCCCATTTAATTATTAAACCCTGATACAAAAGGTACAACATCAAGTCTACTTTTTCCCAAACAATTTTTCATTTATTTCAATTTTCCTTCACAGTACTTTCTTTTACATCATTCATTCAATACCCTTTACTAAAACTTTACCTTTCAAATTGATTTTCATATCCTATTTTATACCCTAATTTCTATCTTCTATCCTTTCAAAATACATCGATTTGCACGATTTCATCCCAGTGTAAATGAGAAGCTTAACTCATCAAGCTCTATTTTGACTTTCTAGAGACACCTTCCGGTACATCTACTATGTTACGACTTATCTCGCCTTAAAAAACGAGAGCGACGGGCGATGTGTGCTTGTTTTAGAGCCGATATCATAAGGATTAAATCTTCTTTATTACCTCCAAATCCACCTTAATTCTTCTTTTACAAAAAGAAATCCGTGTAATTAATATTATTGTAACCCATCTCCCCTTAATTATAAACTGCACCTTGACCTGACATACTCTTTAATTAAACTTCTTGAGAATATTCTCTCGAATCACTCTGATGACGGCGGTATACAAGCTGAAAACAAAACTAAGTTAAATGAACGTGGATTATCGATTACGGGACAAGTTCCTCTGACCGGTTTAAAACACCGCCAAATTCTTTGAGTTTCAAGAACATAACTATTACTACTCTGACTTTAATTTAACTTTTAGAATAATGGGGTATCTAATCCCAGTTTATTTTCTAAACTTCATAACTTCATTCACAAATCATTTGGCTAACTCAAATCTTAAAATTTCACCTAACAAAATTATCTTTCTAGCCACAACATAAAACTAATTACAAACCAATAAAATACTCTTACCCCTTTCGTATAACCGCGGCGGCTGGCACGAATTTTGCCGGGATTTACAAAATCACTGGTTCCAAATAACTTTGAACACCAATACAAAACACTGCGAATACTTTCAATTTCAAAAATCTTTAAGACTTTTCTATTTTCCTCCCAAAACCTTACATGTGAAACAATCTGGCAGAGAATTTTCTAGCTAGAATAAAACTTTTATAGCATGAATAAAAATTCTGGAACAGGTATACTATTATGTGTATAATTCAGTACTAACTGATCTTTCCTGGATACTATTATCAATAATACAATAAATACTATCTCTGTAACTCTTTCCTGGATACTATTATCAATAATACAATAAATACTATCTCTGTAACAATTAAAGAGTAAATAATGATTTATCCTAGGATACGATTAAATAATATGTAATTAAAGAGTAAATAATGATTTATCCTAGGATACGATTAAATAATATGTTTAATTAACCACTACAGTATTTACAATACTACTAAATTAAATAAGGATATTATTAGAGTAATGACCTATTAGTAACAAGTATTACTCACTGTATCTACTTAGGTTCAGAAGTAGAGATTCAATTCTTTTTTTAAACCTTAAAGAATTGAATCTTACAATACAGAAGAGCCTATTACTAATAAGTTTAATGTCTAAATACTCTTGAACTATACTTATTTATATGTAACCTCTATAGTATAATATAATAATATAAATTATAGTAATTATCAATACAATTTAATAGTTAAGGTTCTTAGATATTTTATCTTTATATCTAAGAACCTTAACATTTATATATTTATACTATCAAAGATATATATAGTTTATATTATAAATATCTAAATTATTGATTTATTCTTCTTAACTAAATTCTACATATACAAAAAAGCTGTTCCATGGTTTTTATTATCGCTAGCAGTATAATTTTGCAAAAATTCTTCTGATCCATAATTCAGAAGTCTCCTAGAAAATTATATTTTC